AGATCGAACCTATCCAATTTTTACAGTACGATGGTTGGCTATTCACGGTCTAGCTGTACCTACCGTCTTTTTTTTGGGGTCAATATCAGCAATGCAGTTCATCCAACGATAAACCAAATCCCGAATTATAGAGCTATGACACAATCAAACCCGAACGAACAAAATGTTGAATTGAATCGTACCAGTCTCTACTGGGGGTTATTACTCATTTTTGTACTTGCTGTTTTATTTTCCAATTATTTCTTCAATTAGGAAAACGAAAGAAAATAAATAAGAATTCTAGGCATTCTCTTAGCCCATTCGGAAGGATCTCATCTTATAATTATCCATGACTGTTTATGTCTCTAGCATGACCACTTGATGAAATTGGAGGGAAGTGGAGTAAATGGCCGATACTACTGGAAGGATTCCTCTTTGGATAATAGGTACCGTAGCTGGTATTCTTGTGATCGGTTTACTAGGTATTTTCTTTTATGGTTCATATTCCGGATTAGGTTCATCCTTATAGTAATTAGTAATCGGATGAATTCAGTTGTAGACATGAAAGTGTAGGAACTCAACGGGATTCCCTTCTTTGTTTGTCTGATTCGAGGGGAAAGGGCCCGTTGAGTTCTTAAGAATCAGAGTCTTTTTTTCGTCTAAATGATAAAGTGGATTTCTTTTTCTGCTGTTTCAAAAAACTCCATTCTATTTTTTCTGATGATGCTTTTGAAAAATGAACTTCATTGATTGATTCAGAACACCTCTTCCTTGATCTTGATAGTATCCATGGGTACTTTCTAAGTTAGAACAAAAACAAAGGGGGAATCGCTCAATTTCCTGGATTATATATACTATATATACTAATATTTCTGTAGATTCGATATCGTACAAATACTTTCTATACTCTTACTTTTTTTTACTATCTCAGAAAAATTGAAATTTTTGATAAATTCATTGAATAAGTTTTATTTTATGTTTGTCCACTATTTTATTGTACGTAATAAATCGAAAAAAAGTTCTGATACATCTGTAAAACCGAAACTAAGACTAGGAATTTTTGGCGAACAGGATCACAAATCATTACTCTTTCGACACAAGAAAAGGAATTTGCTACACCCCTTTCTTGTGTCGAAGACTAGGAAGACACATAATGCACCCTAGAATTTTTTGTTCCCCGCATTTAGAATTCTTTTTATTACCCGTTTACTTATGCTAATATCTATCCCAATTTGATTCTGTTTCAAATAGAATCAAATGGATACATTTTATGACATTGAAATCTGGAAATAGTAACATAGTTGTAACAATTCAATTTGGCTAAAAAAACAAAGAAAGGGGTGGTAAAGTCATAAAGTCAAATAAAAAAGTCTTCTTCAAACAAAAAGCTACCTATTCTGACTAGGAATGCGGTACAAGGGATTCCCCGAAGTTCGTAGAAAAAGAGGAATTAAATAAACGGTTTTTCAGAATTGATTTTTTTTGATCATACATAATTGACAACAAAAATGTGGTTCTTTTTACGAACCTGATGAGGATAAATCGATGAGTTTAGAAATTCATTTCGGCTAATTGAACCTTCTCGAACTGTTTCTTTTTAAGAACCAAAAATATTTGTGCTAAAATAACAGATGCCAAGAAGAATAAAAGACCTTGGACACGTAATGGATCTTGAAGTACTATTTCTGCATCTCCCTGACCAAATCCACCCACATTAGGATTACTCGTTAATGGTTGATCGAATTTAATGGATTCACCCTCAGAAACAAGAAGTTCTGGTCCTGGAGGGATAATATCAACCACTTGACGTCCATCCGATGGATCTGTTATGGTTATTTCATATCCCCCCTTTTCTTTTCGTATGATTTTACTTAATATGCCCGCTCCTGTAGCATTATAAACTGTATTGTTACTCTTGCTTCCGTCGGGATAAATCTGACCCCTTCCCCTATTTCCCCCTACGTATATAGGATATTTTAAGAAATGAACGTCTTTCTTAGTAGCGGGGTCGGGGGAAAGAACAGGAAAGGTGATTTCACTATATTTCTGACCAGGGACAGGCCCTATCACAAGAATATTTTTTTTATTAGGGCGATAGCTCTGAAAAGACAAATTGCCTATCTTTTCTTTCATCTCAGGAGAAATACGATCGGAAGGAGCTAATTCAAAACCCTCTGGTAAAATAAGAACAGCCCCCACATTCAAACCCCCTTTCTTACCATTAGCAAGAACTTGTTTCACTTGCTTATCGTAAGGAATTCGAACAACTGCTTCAAATACAGTATCAGGAAGTACCGCTTGTGGAACTTCAATATCCACGGGCTTATTAGCTAAATGACAATTAGCACATACAATACGCCCAGTCGCTTCTCGTGGATTTTCATAACCCTGCTGCGCAAAAACAGGATATGCACTTGAAATGGATGTCCGAGTTATGATATATATCATGAGCGATACGGAAACACATCGAGTAATCTGTTCCTTTATCCAAGAAAAAGTATTTCTAGTTTGCATGGTCTAATCATTGATCCGAAAATTTCTACAATAAATTGGGGTAGGTCGCTAGTATAGTTCCCTATCCACGATTCTGCTATTTACTGGAATCATTTTACTGGCATACGATAGGATGAAAATCCCCTGGATAGAAAGTTTTTAATCCTTATGTAGAACTACAAAGACAAAGTAAGAAACATTCTGATTGGATTAGATTCATGTCGATGGATCATTTACATTTATCAATCATTCATTGAATGATAAATAACTACAAGTGACGGAGATACACGATTTAAATACCGGAAAATCCAATATTTAAAAATAGTATCGAGAATAACCGGAAAAGTGGAAACAAGACCAGATATAATTTGATCATTATGAACAAATCCAAAATCTTTGTAGACAGAACCAATCATTAGTTCCCAACCGTGTGGTGAATGAAATCCGATACATAAATCAGTTAATAAAAGAATCGAAAAAGCTTTTACTGTATCACTTAAGTTATATAGGAATTCCTGAGCCCAAGAGTTAAGAATAACAAGTTCTTCATTACCTAAAATAGAAGAACCGCTTAGAATAACAAAACAGATTATATTTGTCGAGAAGTGCAAAATCGTATGGATACGATCCGCATTGTGTATCTTGATTAATTGGATCGTTTCTTTGTGGATTCCTATAGGAAGCTTTTGTAGATGTGTCTCCGAGTATTCCTTGACCATTTCGTCCAAAAAGAAGATTTCCTCTAATTCTATGAACTTTTGTAGAATACTTTTTTCTTGAATATCATTCAAAAAAATTTCGGATTGACCAGTATTCAACCAATTAGTAATCCAAGATTCCATACTTTTAGTAAATGAGAGAGAAATCCACCGGGGTAAAAATACTATAGATGCAAGATACAAAAGAGGAGTGAATGCTTTCGTTTTTGCCATTTTTCACCTGTGAATTTTTAATTAACCCACTTCATTTGTCGACTTTATGTGATTGAATATTTCTTTCAAACATGAGTTCGAGATAAGGTATCAAACCTATGAATTTATTTGATTTTTGATTTTGTTTGAATCTAGAAAGAATACAGAAATAGACTAAGACTCTACTTAAAATTCGAATGAAGAAATAAATAATCAAAAATATTGTTTCCAGATATCTCAATTCATCAAATTCTAAACAAGTGTCTCCTTTTGATGAATCACCGAAAGAAGTACTTTAAGGAATGAATATTATTGATATTTTGATAGGAAAGCATTCGTTTTTCAGCCCAGTTCCTTTTCTCAAAAGACTTCAATTGGTACGCGCAAGAAATAGGCCAATTCCGCGGCTTTTTGTTCAATTTCTCGTGGAGTCAAATTCTCATCAGTACGGGTCAACGGAATAGCCCCCCGACCTCTGATGTCCATATAAAGGACACGACGAGCATAAATACCCTCCTTAACTTCTATTCTAACGGATTGAATATCTTTTATAAGGAATCGGAGGAATATGCGACGATTTTTTCCAGGAAATCCCCAACGAAAAATACACACTATTCCTTCCTTTCTATCGAATCGATCATAACCACTACCTACATTCCAGGAAATTGTGCACCACAAATAGGAACTAATAAAGAGACCCGCGATCCCGTAGAAAGACATCACGATCCCTTGTGGAAAAAAAAGAATTTGCTGAGACGGAACAAAAGATATCAAATTTCTACCAAGATAACTGGAAGTTCCAACCAATAAGAATCCTAATGAACCTAAAAAAACGATAAGGGCCCAGCAAAAATTACTTAGTTTTCGAGACCCCGTTATAAGTTCTATCCATATATGTTCTGATCGCCAACTCATACTTGATCCGATTGCATTTTATTGGAATTGAGAGAATACCCCCAATGATTTTGACTTGACTTTTTTTGTTTCCGAAGGAACTCTCATCACCTAGCGCTAGTTTGATGTGAACTAGCACTAGTTTGATGGCAACCTTTAGGAGTAATTCATCAAATTGGTTAGATCTAAAATAATAACATACCCTTCATATCATCCCATCCCAATATACATATTGATATACATATAGATCCACCAACTTTCTATATTAGGCATCCAGCGATCCTGATCTATTTGAAACTAGTTAGAATTAATTTACCCATAGATCATTTTCTGCAGGCATAAGAGCTTTTTCCTTTATGTTCGGTGGAAATCATATGTTATACTTTCCCGAGATAAATATCTGTCTTATGCTACAAGTCTAAATTTCAAAAAAACGGATGAGGTTTGGGCCCCCCAGATCTAAACAATCTTATTTTTTTGAACATGAAGAAATAAAGAAGCCATTGCAATTGCCGGAAATACTAGTCCTACTAAAGGCACAAAAATAGAGGGAAAATTAAAAGTTATCATAAAATGGGTACCTCGGCTTACTATTTGTACCTGTTATTATTTTTTTTAATATCATATTTATACTAATTATAATTTATAATTAAGGATTGTAATTATTATGAATTCGTAGTTATTATTAATTAATTCCATTTGAAAATTATTATTAGAATAATAAGTATCTATATATCTAAGTGATGAGTATATAGAATAAGTCCAAGGAATGTATAACTAAATAAATGGACTTATTCATCTATCTACATGAAAGATACGTATGATAATCAACTTTATTATTTTTCTTCATTTTTTTTTGTTTTGTTCTTGTCTTCTAATTTAATAAAGAAATAGTTTCTTACCAATTATCGAAAGATTTGTTAGAATGCGACACAACCGAAATTTTTAGTGAAAATGGGTTTTTGGGGGGATGGAGAAAGATACAAAACTATATATCTATCTTTTATCTTGTTGATAGAGACTTCTTAATTAGTAATCGGGAAGCTGGGTAAAAAAAGAGTTATCCGCAACTTTCGATTCTTTCTACAATTAGATCTTAGGTCACCAAAGAAAGCTCCATTCTTATTTCCTTTGATTCTGAGAAGCTAACTACTTGTTTGCTACAAATAAAATAATTGAACTTGGTGCGCGCTACTTGATTGAATTGGAATTCAAAGGAAAGAAGGCGTGGAGCTTAAATAACTCACTCAGAACACTTTTTAAAAGATTGCGTGGTACGATTAGGTCGAATAAGCCCTTCTGGAATAAATATTCAGCCGCTTGTGAACCTTCGGGTACTGTTTTATTCAATGTTTGTTCAATTACTCTTTTACCCGCAAATGCTATGTAGGAATTAGGTTCGGCAATAATGATATCTCCCAACATACCAAAACTAGCCGTTACCCCACCAGTAGTAGGAGATGTAAGGATTGATACATATAATAACTTTTTATTTAATTGATAATCATATAAGGCAGACGATATTTTAGCCATTTGCATCAAGCTCAAACTTCCTTCTTGCATGCGCGCCCCCCCCGAAGCGCACACTATAATAAGAGGTATAAATTTATTGGTAGCGTACTCAATCAAACGGGTGATTTTCTCCCCGACTACGGATCCCATACTACCCCCCATAAACTGAAAATCCATAACTCCAATAGCTACGGGAATACCATTTAGTTGACCTACGCCTGTTTGAACAGCCTCAGTTAATCCTGTCTTTCTTTGATAAGAATCAATACGATCTTTATAAGGCTCTTCTTCCGAATGAAATCCAATGGGATCCAGAGAGACCATGTCTTCATCCATAGGATCCCAAGTACCGGGGTCAATCGAAACTTCGATTCTTTCTGAACTACTCATTTTCAAATGATATCCACATTGTTCACAAATATTCACGTTTGATTTCAAAAATTTCTTATAATTTAATCCATAACAATTTTCGCATTGAACCCACAAATGCCTGTATTTTTGAGTTGCATCGAGATCATTAGGCCTTTCTCTTAGAGTTAAATCACTACTCTTCGCGCGGGTTTGTATACTGGACCTCCCGGTTTCAGTACTAGTTCTACGTTTATCAAAAAGGCACCTAGAGATGTAACTGTCACTACCATCACTTACAATGGGCGTACCACTCCAGATTTGAGACTGGAGATAACCATCAATGCAACTAGTAATGTGATTATTCCAACTAGATTTAGTATCATACATGTAACGATTATCTAAGCAATCTTCACTCGTAGATCCATTATTCATATAACTAGAATTGCGATAACTAGAAAAAGAACTTTCTAATTCACTCAGAAAAGAACGGTCGTTGTCAATCTCAAAAATATGATTTTCAATATTAAAATAGATAGAATAACTGTCTCCATTACTATCCCTAACTAAAAAAGTATCATCAGAGATAAAATTCCGAATGCCTTTGGCGCCAAATAAACGATCGACATTACTGTAACTAGAATTGTCACGACCCCTCCAACTGTGAATGTTTTTAGCCCTACCTTTTAGATTCGGATCTTCACCTTCACTAGTATTTTCAATAGGACCAAGATTGTCCGTTGATTTCTTTATCCCATACCTGCGTTCTAACTCCTTCTTAAACACCATCGAATTAAACCACCATCTTTCCATAGAGTTTTCTTGCCCCCTATTTGCATAAAAATACAATAGATGAATAGTCATTCGATCCACAATTCTTTATTTTTTTTATTTGAATATCTTATTTCTTATCAGACTAAACATAGAAATTAAATCACTACTAATAGGAAGTGTGGAAAAGGATTCTCTTTTGTTTTGTGGGAATCCAGGGGTAAGACGTAAGACTTCACTATAAATGAATATGATGGAATCCCTTTTCATTCTAAATTAAATATAATGATAAAAAGTGGTTTGTCCTATGTCTTCATATCAAACAAAAAAAATAAATATTAGTTCTCGCTTAGAAATAATTTTTTCGTAAAATCTCATCTAATAACTAACTACTAACAAGTAGTAAATTAAGGTTCTATTCCAACACAGAACGAAAAAGACAATATACAGGATGGGTCGAAAGATTTGTGATACTTCGCTTGATTCAGGGAAACTACAAGATATATAAAGAATATACCAATCCTAAGGCTCCATAGGTTTAATTGTGGATCCAAGACAACAATAGAAACATTTGAGTCTTAAATTTATATTT